AGTAAGATGCCTGAATAAAAGGTTTATTTTGATAGAATAATTATGTAGTTTCATCTACTCTTATTGTAATTTTAAGAATTAAACTCAACTTTTAGGATCAAAACCTAATGTGCATCGTTACACTTAATTACAAAAAGATAAGCTAATTAAGCTTTTAGGTTCATACCCTAACTATAGGAATAAAAATTTCCTTCTTTTTAATATACTTAAATTCAACAAGAATTCTATTTTTTACAAGAATAATTATAGGGGTAATTATATCTTTGTCATCAAATAGATGAATTATAATCTGAATCGGGATAGAAATCTCTTTAATATCATTTGTCCCAACAATAGTAAGAAAACTAAAAACTAGATCTGAGTCTTCAATAAAATATTTTATTATCCAAAGAATTAGATCTGCAATCTTTATCTTAAGAGTAATATTTACATTAATAGGGGTTAATGTGAATTTTACAACAAGAATTGCCTTATCTATAATAATTAAAATAGGAGCAGCACCTTTTCACAGCTGAGTATTAAGTATTATCAATGGTATAAATTACTTAAGAATTTTCATCTTAATTACATTAATAAAACTGACTCCAATAATAATCATTATAAATCTAAATCAAAAAAATAACATAATTATTATTGCATGCTTAATTTTGGGTTCTATCTCAGGATTAATTCAAAATTCTATTTACAAAATTATAGTATATTCCTCCACCTTCAATATAGGATTCCTAATTTATTCATGCAATAATTTCTCAATTTGAATTTTATATTTTGCTCTATATTCATTAAATTTAGCTCTACTATTCAATATCTTAAACCAAAAAAAAATTTTATACTTAAATCAATTTATAGTTAACAATCATGACCTAAAATTAAAAATGTCTATTTGAATCTTGATACTCTCAATGAGAGGTTTCCCACCAATACTAGGTTTCATATCTAAATTAATCGTAATTGAATTAGCCATTAAATTTTCAGACTGAATTATGGTAATAATCATAATTCTAGGATCGTTAATTACTATATTTTACTACAACCGATTATGTTTTATTTCATTATTCAGATCAAACTTAATAGTAAAATGAAACTTAAATTCAACAGATAACAAATTAATTATTGTTACAATCATTAATTGTACAATGTTACCAACAGCTTTATTACTTAAGTATCTTAATTAAGATTTTAAGTTAATGAAACTGTTAACCTTCAAAGTTAAAAATACAACAATCAGTAAGTCTTAGAACTTACTCATCATTAAATTTGCAATTTAAAATTTTATTTAAACTACAAGACCTATTAGAAGGAATTTACTCCATAAATAAATTTACAATTTATTACTTTACTCAGACATTCTAATGAATAAATGATTATTCTCAACTAATCATAAAGATATTGGAACCTTATACTTTATTTTTGGTATCTGAGCAGGTTTAATCGGAATAATATTAAGATTAATTATTCGTGTTGAATTAGGTCAACCAGGATCGTTATTAAATAACGATCAACTTTATAATGTATTAGTTACATTACATGCTTTCATTATAATTTTCTTTATAGTTATACCCATTATAATTGGTGGATTTGGTAATTGATTATTACCCTTAATAATTGGATCTCCAGATATAGCTTTTCCTCGATTAAATAATATGAGATTTTGATTACTACCTCCATCATTATTAATGATAATGACCAGATCAATTACAGAAATAGGTACAGGAACGGGATGAACAATTTATCCCCCCTTATCATCTAATATTACACATTCAGGAGCAAGAGTAGATTTAACAATTTTTTCTCTTCATTTAGCCGGAATCTCATCAATTTTAGGATCAATAAACTTCATTACTACAACAATCAATATAAAAAGACCAGGTTTAACTCTAAGTCAAACACCCTTATTTGTTTGATCCGTCCTAATTACAGCCACTTTATTACTTCTTTCCCTACCAGTATTAGCTGGTGCAATTACAATACTATTAACTGATCGAAACATTAACACGTCATTTTTTGACCCTGCAGGTGGGGGTGATCCAATCCTATATCAACATTTATTCTGATTTTTTGGCCATCCAGAAGTTTATATTTTAATTCTACCAGGATTCGGTTTAGTATCACACATTATTATACAAGAAAGAGGTAAGAATGAATCATTTGGATATGTAGGAATGGTTTACGCTATACTATCTATCGGCCTATTAGGGTTTGTTGTATGAGCACATCATATATTTACTGTAGGGATAGATGTAGATACCCGTGCTTACTTTACATCAGCAACTATAATTATTGCTGTACCCACGGGTATTAAAGTATTTAGTTGATTAGCAACAATACATGGGGTATCATTAAAAATAACTACATCCATAATGTGATCATCAGGGTTCGTGTTCCTTTTTACTATAGGAGGATTAACAGGAATTATTTTATCAAACTCTTCTATTGATGTAATTCTTCATGACACATACTATGTTGTAGCTCACTTTCATTATGTTTTATCCATAGGAGCAGTATTTGCCATTATAGCAGGATTTATTCAATGATACCCACTATTTACAGGAATAATAATAAACCCCAAATGATTAAAAACTCAATTTATCTCAATATTTATCGGAGTAAATTTAACATTTTTCCCCCAACATTATTTAGGTTTAAATGGAATACCCCGACGATATTCAGATTACCCAGACAATTATATACAATGAAATATCCTATCTTCAATAGGAAGTTTAATTTCTATAATAAGAGTTATACTCATAATATTTGTAATTTGAGAAAGAATAATCGCCAAACGAGTAATTATAGTTATTAACAGTAATAATTCAGCCATCGAATGAACACAAAAAATACCTCCAGAAGAACATTCTTATAAGGAATTACCTATTATTATCAATTAATCTAATGTGGCAGATTAGTGCAATGAGCTTAAGACTCATATATAAATAGATAAGTTTTATTAGAAATCTCCACACGAATAAGACTTTGATTTCAAGACTCAGCTTCCCCCATTATAGAACAATTAATTATATTTCATGACCATGCAATAATAATCATTATTGTAATCACAATATTAGTATTATATATACTTTCAACCATAATAATTAATAAACTTACTAATCGATTCCTACTTGAGGGTCAATTAATTGAATTAATTTGAACTTTAATCCCATCAATTATATTAATCTTTATTGCACTTCCATCATTAAAAATTCTTTACCTAATTGAAGAAGTTAATAACCCATTAATTACAATCAAAGCAATTGGTCATCAATGATACTGATCATATGAATATTCAGATTTCAAAAGAATTGAATTCGACTCATATATAAAGCCAATTTCAGATCTAATATCTAATGAATTCCGATTGCTAGATGTTGATAATCGTATTATTCTACCCTACAATATACAAATTCGTCTACTAGTTACTTCAACTGACGTAATCCATTCATGAACTATCCCATCAATAGGAGTAAAAATTGATGCCTCTCCAGGACGAATTAATCAAAGAAATATCATAATTAACCGAACCGGTCTATTTTATGGACAATGTTCAGAAATCTGTGGATCTTATCATAGTTTTATACCTATTGTTATCGAAAGAATTAATCTATACAACTTTACCAATTGACTAAAAAATTATTCATTAAGTCACTTAAATGCAAGTATTGGTCTCTTAAACCAAATCATAGTATATTAGCGAATACTCTTAATGGAAGATTTAGTTTATAAAAACATTAACTTGTCAAGTTTAAATTACTCTAAGTAATCTTCTTTGCCTCAAATATCACCAACTTGATGACTATACTTAATACTTATATTTAATATCTTATACTTAACTATAATATGTATCTTATACTTTAATTTCAAAATCAAAATAAATAAAAAAACTAAAATTTTTAACAAAATATTTAATTGAAAATGATAACCAACTTATTTACAGTATTTGACCCTTGTACTGGAACTTTATCATTAAATTGACTTAGATCAATTATTATATATACAATAGTACCCATAAAATTCTGATTATTACCAAGAAATAATATAATAATTATTAAAACAATCACCTTAAACTTAATTAAAGAAATTAAAATAATTTTACCTTACAAAAAAAGAACACTACCAATAATAAGATTATTTTTAATAATTATATATAATAATGTAATAGGGATTCTACCGTATGTATTTACTTCATCCTCACACTTAACATTTTCATTATCTATAGCTTTACCTATATGAATAGCATTCATAATCTTTGGATGGTTAAAAAAAACTAATCTAATATTTATCCATATAGTCCCAAATGGAACTCCAAGAATCCTAATACCATTTATGGTTATAATTGAAACCATTAGAAACTTAATCCGTCCAGGTTCACTAGCAGTTCGGTTAACTGCCAACATAATCGCTGGGCACCTACTTATATCACTCCTAGGTACTAATACAGTAATATCTTCAGTAATTTTATCATTTACAATTACAGTATATATTATATTAATATTATTTGAATCAGCAGTAGCAATAATTCAATCTTACGTATTCATAACCCTTACAACATTATATTCTAGAGAAACTTAATGAATAATCACCCTTACCATCTAGTAGATAACAGACCTTGACCATTAATCCTATCACTAGGTTTAATAACCACAGTTTCAGGCTCCGTCATATACTTTATATACACAACATATAACTTAATTATTCTAGGTTTAGTAATTACAATTCTAAGACTTACTCAATGATGACGAGACGTCACTCGAGAATCAACATTTCAAGGAATACACACATCTAAAGTAATAATCAGAATAAAATTAGGTATAATTATATTTATTATTTCAGAAATTATATTTTTTACCTCCTTCTTCTGAGCATTTTTTCATAGAAGCCTTTCACCAAATGTAGAAATTGGACTTCAGTGACCCCCCAAAGGATTAAAACCCTTTAATCCCATAAATATCCCCTTTTTAAATACATTAATCTTATTAACATCAGGAGTGACAATTACATGATCACACAGATCATTACTAAACAAGAACTATTCACAAATTATAAAAAGAATAATTTTAACATTCACTCTAGGAATCTACTTTTCAATACTACAACTATATGAATATATAGAAGCACCTTTTTCCATTTCAGACTCAATTTATGGGGCAACATTTTATATAAGTACAGGATTTCATGGAATCCATGTTATCATCGGGACAGTATTCATTATTATTTCAACACTACGCAGCATAAAACTACATTTTTCTAAAAATCACCACATTGGATTTGAAATATCAGCATGATATTGACACTTTGTTGACATTGTTTGAATATTTTTATATATTTCAATCTACTGATGAGGTAGTTAACTCATTTAGTATAAAAAGTATAATTAGCTTCCAACTAAAAGGTTTAAAATTAATTTGAGTAATATATTTAACAATAATACACACATTAATTGTAATATTAATATTAATTATTATAATAATTCTTATAGTTATAATTACTAAAAAATCAATAATTAATCAACAAAAATTAACCCCTTTCGAATGCGGATTTAACCCAATATCCGATAAACGTTTACCATTCTCTATTCACTTTTTCCTAATTGCAGTAATTTTCTTAATTTTTGATATTGAAATTATTATTATCTTACCAATAATATTAACAATAAATTATGCAGTTACACTTTACTGACTAGCAACTTCTTTATCATTAATTATTGTACTAATTATAGGACTGTATCATGAATGATACAACGGAATACTAAAATGAACAAAATAGGATTGTAGTTAATTATAACATTTGATTTGCATTCAAAAAGTGCCACATAAAGCCTGTCTAACAGAGAAGTAAAATTACATTTAGTTTCGACCTAATTTAAAAGATTAATTTCTTCATGTTTTAATTGAAGCCAAATAGAGGCATCTTAATGTTAATAAGAATATTGAATAAACTCCAATTAAAAGAGATTTTGAAAGAAAATAGCCGCTAACTAATTTTCAAAGCGGTTAAATTCCGTTTATCTCTTATATATAATTCATATAGTTTATAAAAACACTTTATTTTCATTAAAAAAATGGGTTACTCCTATGAATGATTAAGAAATTAATTTTCCTTAATATCTTCAATATTATACTCTATATAAGCTACTCAATCAACTAAAAATTATAAACCATAAAAAAAAAATCAACATAAAAATTCTTAAAGAACTTATAAAATAAAATTGAAAAAAACTTGAAAAACTAATCAACATTATAGATAACCCAGAAGGCCCATAATATTCGCCCCAACTTACTAATACCTCAGAACTTTTAAATCTAAAATAGTAAAACATTTTATGTGCATAAAATACATGACTATAAATACACCATAAATAATTATTAAAATAATAATAATTCTTAAAAAATAAATAACCAAAAAAATGAATTTCATAAGAGATTCACATACCAAAAAATATAAATATAAAAGTTATAATTTTTATATAAAAGGGAAGTAGTATAAATATAAAATCTATATTTATTAATCAAATAAATAAACAACCAATAAAAATAGAGAAAAATCTCAAAATTAAAATTCTAAACCTTATATAATCAAATTTATCAACTATTAACCCTAATGACATACAATTATTATTATACATCATAGTATAATAAAATAAACGTAATCTATAACCAACAGTTAACCCTAAACTAACATAAAAAATTATTAGCACAAATATATTAATATTAAAAAACAATGAATATTCAATAATTAAATCCCTAGAATAAAACCCTGATAAAAAGGGGATCCCACATAAAGACAAATTTGAAATATTAAAGCAAGCAGTTGTAATAGGTATGTTATTACAAACATAGTTCATTATACGAATATCTTGATTATCATTCATATAAAAAATATAAATACCTGCACAAAGAAATAATAAAGATTTAAATATAGCATGAGTAATAAGATGAAAATAACATAAATCCAATAAATTTAAAAATAAAGATCTTATTATTAAACCCAACTGACTTAAAGTTGATAAAGCAATAATCCTTTTTAAATCAAATTCAAATAAAGAACAAATTGAAGCTAATAATATAGTAATTAGAGAAATCAACAATAAAAAATTATTCTTAACAAAATAATTACTAAACCGAATTAATAAATAAACACCAGCAGTAACTAAAGTAGAAGAATGAACTAAAGCAGAAACAGGAGTAGGAGCTGCCATTGCAGCCGGTAATCAACAAGAAAAAGGAACTTGAGCACTCCTAGTAAAACAAGAAACACTAATTAAATAATAAATAAATCCATTATAAGATGAATAAAAAATAAAATGTCATCTCCCATAAGAAATTAATCAACAAATTGAAATTAATAACCCAATATCACCTAAACGGTTTGTCAAAAAAGTAATTAATCCAGCTAAATAACTTTTTATAGAATTATAATAAATAACCAAACAATAAGAAGTTAAACCTAATCCATCCCAACCTAAAATAATTCTAACCAAATTAGGACTAATAATTATTAAAAATATACTAAAAATAAATAAAAGAACCAATATTAAAAATCGATCAGAAGAATAAGATATAACCCCCATATATTGAATTCTATAAATAATTACTATACAAGAAATCAACAAAACTACTGAAATAAAAGATGTGCTAATTCAATCAAAATACATAACATATCTAAAATTTACAGATCTAACTCTAATTAAATTGAATTCAATAAAATAATTAATGTCCATATAACCTAAAAAAAAACTAAAAAAAAAAAAAAAAAAAAATACAGATAACAAAACAAAAAATCAACATAGATAATAATTTAACTTAACCAAAATTTAAGGTGAATCCACATCTAAGATACCACAAATCTTAATTTTTATTAAAATACTCAAATAAAATAATATATCTACCCTAAATAAAATAAAAAATAAAGGAAATAGATGAATTAAAAGTAATAAATACTCTCGAACATTCACTATAGAGTAACAATAAACATTATGAAAGGTGCCGTGATACACATATATAAATAAATAAATACTAAAGCAAGATCTAAAAAAGGAAATTAGCATTAAAAAAATAAAAGAGGGGTCAAAATACCTAATTATACTTGATATAATAATTAGTTCACTTAAAAAATTAATTCTTGGAGGACACCCTATATTAAAACAACAAAAACAAAATCAGATTAAAGATAATCTTGGTATAAACAACATTATACCCTTATTAATGTAAAATCTACGAGAAAATAAGCGCTCATAAATTATATTTACTATTCTAAATATGCCAGATGAACAAAATCCATGTCCAATTATTATAATTAAAGAACCTAAAACTCCTAAATAACTTATAGTTATTAATCCTGTAATACATAAACCTATATGACAAATAGAAGAATAAGCAATTAAACACTTAATATCACCTTGTATAAAACAAATTAATCTAACAAGTAATGAACCTCATAAAGATAATGAATATCAAATATATCTATAATTTAAAAATAGAACCTCATAAATAAATATAAACCGAATAATCCCGTATCCTCCAATCTTTAAAAATAATCCAGCTAAAATTATAGATCCACATACAGGTGCTTGAACATGAGCTTTAGGTAACCAAAAATGAAATATAAATATTGGTATCTTAATTAAAAAAGCAAAAACCATAAAAAAATGAAAAATAAATTTTAAACTATACCCATAAAAATAGTCATAAAATAAAGAACCAAACATTATGTAAAAATATATAATAATAAGTAATAAAGGTAATGAAGCAAATAACGTATAAAAAAATAAGTATATAACAGAGATCAACCGCTCAGGTTGATACCCCCACCCTAATAATAAAATAATTAAAGGAATTAAACTAAACTCAAAGAATAAATATATATAAAATATATTAATAACAGAAAAAATAAAGACAAGTACAATACAAATTATAGAATTAATAAACATAAAAAACTTACTACAAATATTTGTAGAAGAAAGAATTATTAAATTAGATAAAAATAAACTTAAAATAATTAATAAATAAGAATAATTATCTATACCAAAAGTATATGAAATAGAAATAAAAAAATTGTTAATACTATAAAAGCATAACATAATAATTAAAAAAGAATACATAAAAATATATATATATCAACCCTTAAAAATTAAAAGATTCAAAAAAAAGATATAAAACATAACTTTTATCATAAAAATATAGAATTCAAATAATCATTGCCATAAGAACGAATTATATTGACTAATAATCTTAATCCTAAAACTCCTTCACACACATAAAAGGTTATAAAAAGAAAATATAAATATAAGGAATAATTAAATATTACACAATAAATTAAAATTACATATAATAAACTAAGAATGATAAACTCCAAATTAATCAAGCACAATAAAATATGTTTACGAATTATACATAAAGAAATTAATCTAATTATAAATATATATATAATAAAATGTAAATTCATTAGTTTTAATAATTTAATAAAAATATTAACCTTGTAAGTTAAATTTGGTTTAACCCTTAAATCATCAGCAAGACTTTATTAAGCATTATAAATTCCCAAAACTTAAGTTTTAAATTAAACTACTTACTGATATAAAAATAACTATTATAAAAATAATGATTATATTAATTTCAATATTACCAGTAATAGAAAATCCTATTTCTATAGGGATACTATTACTATTACAAACAATATTAATATCAACTTTAATAAATAAAATTTTAAGTTCATCTTGAATTATAATAATTACATTACTAATAATAGTAGGTGGATTATTAATTCTATTCACCTATATAAGAAGAATTTCATCAAATGAAAAATTTAAAATTAAAACTAAGATAATTTCAACATTAATCGTTATATTAATTCTTTCTGAAGAAATAATACAAGAATTACAAATTAATGAAAAAGAATCCATAGAATTTAAAGAGTTATTAGAACAAATGTCCATAATAAAGTTATATAGAAAAAAATCAATAATTGTAACAATAATTCTTATTATTTATTTATTATTGACTATAATTGTAATCACAAAATTAGTCAAACACTATGAAGGACCTTTACGATCTAAAAATTAATGAATAAACCAACTCGAAAAAGAAATAACCTAATTCTTATCATTAATAATTCATTAATTGATTTACCTGCACCAATTAACTTATCATACTTATGAAATATAGGGTCTATCCTAGGATTATGCCTAATAATCCAATTAATTTCAGGAGTAATATTATCAATACACTATACAGCTAACATTGAATTAGCATTTAATAGAGTTAGACATATTTCTCGAGATGTAAATTATGGATGATTAATCCGAATTATACACTCAAATGGAGCCTCATTATTTTTTATAATTATATATATTCATACAGGCCGAGGCATATATTATAGATCATATAAGATAATTAAAACATGATATATAGGAGTTATTATTATATTAATAACTATAGCTACCGCCTTCCTAGGATATGTTCTACCTTGAGGACAGATATCATTTTGAGGAGCAACCGTAATTACCAATTTATTATCAGCTATCCCTTATGTAGGGAATCTAATAGTAAATTGACTTTGAGGAGGATTTGCTATTGATAACGCAACTTTATCTCGATTCTTCAGATTACATTTCATATTACCATTTCTAATTACAGCCTTAGTTATTATTCATTTATTTTTCTTACATTTAAGAGGATCAAATAACCCTTTAGGTATTAGTTCAAACATCGACAAAATTCCATTTCACCCTTACTTTTCCATTAAAGACATTTTAGGATTTACTATTACATTAACTACTTTGATAAGATTAAATCTTATAGAGCCTTACATATTATCGGACCCTGATAATTTCTCACCAGCTAACCCTATAATTACTCCAGTTCATATTCAACCAGAATGATACTTTCTATTTGCTTATGCAATCTTACGATCTATCCCTAGAAAGTTAGGGGGTGTAATTGCCCTATTTATGTCAATTATCATCTTATTAATTATACCAATATCTATAAAAATAAAATTTAAAAGATTAAGATTTTACCCTTTAAGACAAATAATATTCTGAATATTTGTTACAAATATCCTAATATTAACATGAGTTGGAGCTCAACCAGTTGAGTACCCATTTACACAAACAAGAACAATACTTATATTAATTCACTTTATATATTTCATCTTGGATCCAATATTAACAAAATTATGAGATAACATGATCCATTAGTTATTTAGCTTATATTTAAAGCAGATATTTTGAAAATATCAGAAAGATAGATTTAATAACTTTACAAAAAAAAATGACTACAAAATATAGAACTTCACAAAAACTAAAAAAATTAAATAATTAAGTAAAACAGGTAAATATAACCTTCAAGCCAAATATATTAATTTATCATAACGATAACGAGGTAAAGTAGCACGTACTCAAATAAAAAAAAAACATAAAAAAACGACTTTACAATAAAATCAAAAGGAATTAATATCACCACCCAAAAAAATTATACAACTCAATAAGCTAATAAAAATAATTCTAGCATATTCACTAATAAAAAGTAGAGCAAACCCAATACTACCATATTCAATATTAAACCCAGAAACCAACTCTCTTTCCCCTTCAGAAAAATCAAAAGGTGAACGATTACTCTCAGCTATACAACAAGATATCCAACAAAAAAATAAAGGTAAAGAAAAAAAAATGAACCAAATATCTACTTGAAAAAAGTAATAATCATATAAATTATAACTATTAAGCATAAAAAAATAAATAAATATAATTAAAGAGATGATAACTTCATAAGAGATAACTTGAGAGACACCTCGTAAACACCCTAAAATTGAATAAATTCTATTTGAAGATCAACCACAAATAATTAAACCATATACACTAAAACTTGAACAACATAAGAAAAATAAAAATCCAAAAACAAAATTAATACAATTTACATAATATGGAAAAAGACACCAAACAAATAAAGATTGAAAAATACTATAAATAGGACATAAAAAATAAATTAAATAATTAGAATTTATAGGAAAAATCACCTCCTTTAAAAATAACTTTAGACCATCTCTAAAAGGCTGTAATATACCTATATAACCAACTTTATTCGGACCTTTACGTAATTGTATATATCTCAACACTTTACGTTCTAATAAAGTAAAAAATCCTACAGAGATTAAAACTATAATTAATAAAAAACAACAAGTTAAATAATAAATTATTGAATGTAAAATCTTATACTTTATTAAATCCTAAATTTAACACACTAATCTGCCAATTCAATAATTAATATAATTCATACAAAACTATAAAATATAGAATTTATTGGTCCTTTCGTACTAAATAAATAAATATATAATTAGATAGAAACCAACCTGGCTTACACCGGTTTGAACTCAAATCATGTAAGAATTTAAAAGTCGAACAGACTTAAATTTACAGAATCTACTCCATAACTTTATCTTAATTCAACATCGAGGTCGCAAACTTTTATATAAATATGAACTAACCATAAAAATTACGCTGTTATCCCTAAGGTAACTTAATCTTATAATCATATAAACTATGGATCAAAATATCATAAATTAATGAAAAAATAAAATAAAGTTTAAATTTATTTACCACCCCAGTAAAAAGATTCAAAAAAAATAATATAATTTACTAAAAAAATTAACATAATTAAAACTTAAAGTTCTATAGGGTCTTATCGTCCCAATAAAAAATTCAAGCTTTTTAACCTGAAAATCAAATTATAAAAATAATTATAATAAAATTAATATCTCATAAATCCATTCATTCAAGTCCCCAATTAAGAGACTAATTATTATGCTACCTTTGCACAGTCAAGATACTGCAGCCATTTAATTACTCATAGGGCAGAATATACCTTAAATAAAACCTTAAAGAAATGTTTTTGATAAACAGTTGGAAATTATATTTGTCGAATTCATTAATAACAATATAAAAATTATACTAATTAAATCATAAATAATTATAAACAAAAATTAAATAAAAAACTTATGTAAAAAGATAAATTTAAAAAAATCATATATATAAATTAGAATCTAATACGAACTAAATTTAAGGATACTAAATATAATAAAAATTATTAAATAAAAATTTTACCTAAAAATCAAGATTATCCCCAATTTAATTAGATTAAAATTAATCCATAATTTAATTAATTCCAAAAGAACCAGATATAATAAAGAACGTAAAACTTTTAATTACCAATAAATATATTCATATTAATTTATGTAACAACCTTAAACATATAAAACTTAATCTCTTCAATTCGGGAAAAAAAAATAAATTAAATAATTAATCCACCCTGATACAAAAGGTAATAAAAAATCATATTAAACTTTTAAATTTAAACCTTATCAGTTTCTCAAATAAATTTTTTCAAGATTATACTAAAAACAAAAAAATTAAAATTAAAAATTAACCCAATTAATATATAAAACTAAAATTCAAGAAGAATAAACATTTTCACATTTATGTAAAAAATAAGCTTTAATATAAGCTACATCTTGTATTACTTTCTAGCTACACCTTCCGGTACACCTACTTTGTTACGACTTATCCCATATTAAAGAGAGTGACGGGCGATATGTACATAAAATAGAGCTAAATTCAAATTGACTAATTAACCAAAATTACTATTAAATCCCATTTCAACAAATTCACAATATAATCGAATCCTAAATATTTATAATTAAAGTAATCCACATTTACTATAATAAAACTACACCTTGACCTAACATAAAATTTAACAATAAGAGAAAATATACTAAAGTAACATTCAACAATAGAGGTATACAAATAAAATCATAGTAGAAACTATCGTGGCTTATCAATTATAACACAGATTCCTCTAATAAGAATAAATTACCGCCAAATTCTATGAGTTTTAAAGAACATAACTAATAATATTCAAGATCAAAATTTAAATTTAAATAATAGGGTATCTAATCCTAGTTTATAACATAATTTAATAAACAATAATAAAGATTAAATTACAATTTAAAGATTCCACCCAATTAAAAAAAAAAAGATCAAAAATAAAATAATTATAAACCTAAAAATATTAACTTCAATGAATTGTTTAACCGCGAATGCTGGCACAAAATTTATCCATAAATATTGAGTTACTGTAATAACTAATGAGTTATAAACAAAACTATTTACTGTCAAATTAAAAATTAAATAAAATTACATATAATTTACCCAAAAAGCTAACAAAAAAGCAAGAATTAAACTTATTAAAGCCTAAATCGTAAAAAAATGGTTTTACATAAATATTTCCTACCAATGAATTAAAAAATTGCTCATGCACGTTAATGATAACCTAATCTAGGGGATAATTAAGAATAACCATTAACATGACATAATATGCACTAAGTATACTTGATATTTCAACAATTATTTAATGTTAACGGTAACTGATTTAGGGGATAATCAAGAATAACCATTAACATGACATAATATATACCAAATAATTTCATCTCATTACTTTCTATTCAATAACCTCTTTTTTTTGCAGAATACAAAAAAGAGGTTAATTATATATGAGTTCCTTAACTTATTAGAATGAATTAATTTAAAATATGGAATTATATAATACATCCTTTTATATTAATCCTAATTTATTATAAATTATCAAATTATACTTAATGTTAACTTGTTATTAACTTACATTTCGTTTAAATCATTATATGTTATGAAGTCTACCTAAAGGTAGATTAATACTTAATACCGTATTGCACAAGAAAAAAAGATAATTTAAATATTAAATATACATATAATTTAATCTACCTTTAGGTAGATTTATTATTATATATATATATATTATTTAAGTCATTATATATTATAAAATCTACCTTTAGGTAGATTTATGTTTAATACCATATTACACAAAAAAAGATAATTTAAATATTAAATATACATATAATTTAATCTACCTTTAGGTAGATTTATTATTATATATATATATTATTTAAGTCATTATATATTATAAAATCTACCTTTAGGTAGATTTATTATTATAATATACATAATATGTAAGTCAGAATCGATCGCATAACCCCCTTTTTCCTGCCCCCAAAAACTTACCCAAAAGAGCATAATATGAATAAACCTAACAAAATTAATTATTAAACCATACTTATTTATATATGCTTTACAATAAGA